AGGAGACCGTATATCTGGATATTATTCATCATTTTTTGATTCAATTGATTCAAACGTCCAGTCCATCTTAATTGCAAAGGAAAATCTCCTTTAAATAATATGTTTAGTTTTTCAATTGATTCTAAAAAAGATTCTTCAATATTGTTTTGATTCTTTAATTCAAAATATTGTTTTGAATTGGATGGGCTAAAATTTAAAAAATCCTCACCCTCCTCTTGCCTTCCCTTTCTATTTTGATTTTCACTAAAATTTGGATTTCTATTCAAATTAAAAAGAAGTAAGTTGCTTGGGATAAACCAAGGTTTCTCTTTATATTTATGATAAAGTATCACAAGCTCTGGAAAGAAAAAAATTTTCGGATTTGATATGAGGCGATTTAAGATTAATAATTTTTCATTCATTCCCATCCAATCAAAAAAGACCTTTTTGTAATTGATTTCGGAATTTGAATCGATCGGAAGATAAAAAAGACCATTATTATGAATTTTATCCCCTATTTTGTTTTGGTCCTTATTAGGTTCAACCTGAATATTTTTATTCAATTTCCAACCCAAATATTTTCTATCTTTATTTTTTTCCATATATATATAATTGCTTTTTCCTAGATAATTCTTGATAGGAATATTTTTGAGTATGTTAACAATTTTTTCTTTCTTTCTGGTGGAATTTTCTTGCTTCTTATTTGTTTCTAATGATGATCTATAAATATAGGCCTTCTTTTTAGTTTCAGAATCAATATATTTATATGATAAACGATCATATCTATAGTTTTTTTGAAAATTATCTTCTTTATTTGGTAATAAATAGACTTTCGAGTTTTTTTTTTTTTTGTAATCAAATAATGGGTCTTTTTCATAGGAATACCATTTGTTTAGATCCTTATTTTGAGACGTCTGGCATTTCTTTTTTCCATTTCGCCCTTTTTGTGGGACTAATCTAGACCATGTAATCTGAGATAAATCGTATTGATAATGACCTCTTAACCAGTTTTTCCAGGGATTCATTCCATAATTTGGAAGTTGATTATGTGTTACTTCGGAATCAAATATTCCTTGTCTTCCAAAAAAATCCTTTATTTCATTCTTAAGAAAAAAAGACGGTCCATTATACTGAAGAATAGATCTGAACTTATTGAAGTGAATAACCTGGGTTTGTGATAATTTGAAAAATACATATTTTTGTGACAAGTAAGATAAATCAAAAAAAATATGTGACTTCCCCTTACTATTTCTAAGATTATCAAAAGCCTTTTTTATATTGATAGTCGAAATAAAGTCCATTTTATTTTTTTTTTTTTTCTTTTCTTGATTTGTTTCGTTATTGTCAATGTATTTCTTAATAATTTTTTTTGTTGATTCCATAAAAAGTTGTAGAGCGATTCTGCGCATATTAATGATACATAGAAAGATATCTATGTATATCTTTTCAAAGAAAAATTGAATTAATAATTCAATATTTTTTATTTTGAATATTTTCCAAATTTTTGGCGGTGATTTTCCATTATTCTTTTTTTTTTTTTTCGTTATTTCTATTTGATTTATGATTGTGTTTCTTTTATCAATTCTATGTTTCATTTCTTCTTCTGCCTGTGAATAATTTGTGAAACCTGTAGATCGATTTTGACTAAGTGATTCATGAATTATCGGATTGCTTATTATAAAATCCTTTTCTATTTCAGTTTCATTTGATTTGTATATTTCTCGCGGTATAAATAATGGAATTTTCTTTCCTTTTAAAAGTTCTTTTAGTATTTGTTTTACAAATACTAATGCTTTTTCTTCTTTTTTTTTTATTTTTTTTAAAGCTCTTCGAACTCTAAAATTAAATTTTCTTATTTTGACTTTATAGTCTATATCTTTCAAAATTGGTTCAAAAAAGGAAGGTGTTTTTCGCGGAGGACCAAAAGGATATTCCGTTTCCATTCCAAAAACTGTTAAAAAACAAGAATCAAAATCATCTTGTTGCTTTTGATCTCTATCAGAGAGTCGTAGCTTAGATTTGTGCCAAGGTTTCAAACGAAAAGGATATAGGATTTTGATTTGAAAACCTTCGCTGAACCAATTTTTAGGAAATTCTGTTTTGGAAAATTGAAGACCATTATAGCTACACTTTAGATAAATTTCTCTATTCCAATCTTGGAAATCCTCGTACCATTCCGGAGATTGTCTCAATAAAATACGGCCGATATTCTTAGCTATTATTAATAAGGGTAATTTAATATATCTTCTAAAAATTGATTGAGCTAGTAACAGAACACTTCTTGATTTTTGTGCATATGGAATGTTCTCCCAGAATTCTATTGCGTCTTCCTGGTCGTTTTTTTTTATTTGGAATTGTTGATTTAAAATCTCGAATTCTGACTTTTTGCCCGACCAATCTCTAATAAAAAAAAAAAGTTTCATTAGGTCAGATATAGGAAAAGGAAAATCTTCCGTTTTTTCCAAAAAAAGCGGGGAATGGGGATTTCCTTGAGACGGTCCCCAAATAACCATTTTACGCC